GAATAGAGACTTTACAAATAAAAATCGAGGATTGGGATTCCATTGCTGTCATTTCATATGTATATGGTTACAATTATTTACGCTCCCAGTGTGCCTATGATGTAGCACCAGGCGGATTTTTAGCTAGTGTATATCACCTTACGAAGATACGATATGGTATAGATAAACCAGAAGAGGTATGCATAAAAATATTTGCTCCCAGGAGTAATCCTCAAATCCCGTCAGTTTTCTGGATTTGGAGAAGTGCTGATTTTCAGGAACGGGAATCTTATGATATGTTGGGAATTTCTTATGAGAACCATCCTCGCCTTAAACGTATATTGATGCCTGAAAGTTGGATAGGCTGGCCTTTACGTAAAGACTATATTACGCCCAATTTCTATGAGATTCAAGATGCTCATTGATTTAAATTAAAATGAAATCTGGAGTCGTGTCGTATAAGTAAAAAAGCGGTTTTTTATCATTCAATGAGCATCTTTTGGTATTTCCCTTCTAGATGAAAAAGAGTAACTGGACTTTCATTCGTATTGTGGAGGGGCTAAAATAAAAAAAGAAAAAGAGGTTCTCATTGCTCTTCCCCAATTGGGAAGATATAATATAATATACATTTCGTATGAGCAGATCCTATGCTTCCACTCTTTGATTGAATTCTTTTAGCTAATCTTTTTTAGCTATTAAATTTGAGATGTATACAAAAATTTAACATACTTTTGGAATAAGAAAAGTATGAACAGAGAGTAAAAAAATACAAATGAAAAAGAAAGTAAAGAATATCTATTCCGATCCGTCTCAATGAATTAATTTCATTTGTATGAGGTATGAATATCTATCTGATACATTATTAACTTGTCAGGAACCAGATTTGAACTGGTGACACAAGGATTTTCAGTCCTCTGCTCTACCAACTGAGCTATCCCGACCATTTCCCGTGCATCATCTTAGCAGAATACTTCTATCTATGTCAATGAATTTCTTAGATCTTCAAAAAGAAGACTTTCTTTGTTTGTAAATGTAAGTAAAAAAATATGGACTATAAATAATTCAATAACGGAGATTCCTTGAACATATATGTTCATATTGTATTATACAAAACAAATGAGATTGGGTTGGAAAAAGATACGAAGATTTCTATTCGGATCCATTTGTGAAAGAACAGAGTGAATGAAATGAGAAAGATATTTCAGTTTGTTTAAACTGAGCTCCACTGATGAAAAAAAAGAAAGAGGATGGGGATAAAGAAAAAGTGAGGAAGTAAAATGGGCTTTTTATTGGGGATAGAGGGACTTGAACCCTCACGATTTAAAAATTCGACGGATTTTCCTCTTACTATAAATTTCATTGTAGTCGGTATCGACATGTAAAATGGGACTCTCTCTTTATTCTCGTCCGATTAATCTTCTAAAGATCTATCAAACTCTGGAATGAATCATTTGATCACTGAATATTCGAATTCGATTCTTTTTTCCACTTCAATTAGAATTGATTCACAATAACTCTTCAATTTTTCATATCTTTTTTGATCTCTATTATTCTAATTATTATTAGAATTAATAGAATAATAGAAAGAGAGGGTTTCTATAGATCCTTATCTCATACTATTACTCATATTAATAGTAATCTAAATATGAAAGAAATAGAATATAGAATGAATATATATATATGCTAAAATATAGAATCTAAAGAAATATAAGATTTCTATTTTCATATCTCATCATATCTCATATATAGAGATACAGAATAGGATTCAATCTAAGATTTGGGTTGTGATTAATCGTTTGCTATGTCAATATGTATACGTACGTATTAGGTATATAAAGTTATCCTTTCTTTCATTTCAATAGAAGGATTTTCACTACTAACGTAACGTATTCAATTTCATCCGTTAGAACAGCTTCCATTGAGTCTCTGCACCTATCCCTTCTTATTCTCATTTTCCATCGTTTTTTCTCTCAAAACAAAGATTTGGCTCAGGATTGCCCATTTTTAGTTCCAGGGTTTCTCTGAATTTGGAAGTTACCACTTAGCAGGTTTCCATACCAAGGCTCAATCCAATCAAGTCCGTAGCGTCTACCAATTTCGCCATATCCCCCTTTCCTTTGAGACAAGGATCCAGTTGGAATTCCATCCAACTCTTTCATTTATCTTGACACTATTTAATTAATTAGGTAATGATTCCTATATATCGAAAAAGTGTATGCTGCTCTTTTCTTTTTTTGCCCACCCTCTATTCTATATTCTATCATTTCATCTCTATTGGATGAACCTTATTTGTTTCAATACGAAATGATTTTATCATTGATGTATCCGCAATTCAATATGGATAGATCTCTAACACATATATCTATATATATGTATATATGCCTTTCCTCCTCCTTCATTTTTACAGTGCAGCTTGGAGTAGCGGAACGGTCGATATTCATCCTTTTTTTTTCATTTCAAAATATAAACTCATTGATATATTTAAATTTTATTTTCATATATATGAATATGGAATAGAATT